TCAGATCTATTTTTTACAAAAGGTAATCTGTCAACTTTGCCGGAATGTATTTTAATTTTCAGTTTAATTACAGTTATTGTAATCGATTTATCAAACAAGGGAAAAAATACAACTTTGCTTTACCAAATTTCGTTAATATCTATGTTAATTGGCGTGGTTGCTTCACTATGTCAATGGGGAATCCAATCTTTATTAATCTCTTTCGAAGATTCTCGAATCAGTCATTTTAGTTATATATTTAGATTTCTTCTGTTGACTTGTTCGATATTATCTGTTCTGTTATCAATTGATTACATACGATGTTCAAAAATGGCTTTGGCAGAATTTCTGTTTTTCATATTAACTGCAGTTTCGGGCGGAATGGTTCTTTGCTGGGCAAATGATTTGGCCACCCTTTACGTGGCATTGGAACTTTCAAGCCTATCTTCTTGTTTTTTGTCTGGACATACTAAAAGGGATATAAGATCAAATGAAGCAACTACGAAATTTATATTGATGGGTGGAGCAAGCTCGTCTCTTCTCCTATATGGTTTTTCTTTGCTGTATGGAATTTCCGGTGGACAGCTTCAGCTTGATAAAATAGCAAGTGAACTCCCGTCTAGTCAGTATTTCACTGTAATCTATATTGCTATTGCGTTTATTACAGTTGGAATGGCGTTTAAGCTTTCTCTCGTTCCTTTCCATCAATGGACTCCTGATGTATATGAAGGAGTGTGATTCGTTTGAAAAACAAATTAATCATGACGAATAAGTAAATAAAGTCATAATTGTTTTTTGGGGCGTCCTGCGAGTGCACGGAAATGCAAAACTTTACCCACGATAGTAGTTACCTAAATTAGCTTTTCTCTTGCCGTATAATAAGATTCATAATTGTTCAATTAATAACATACGAGTAAAACAGAGGTAAATGGCGATATTTGGTAGACCCCCCTTTCTATGATAGATCTAACTATCTATTTCCATTCTCTTTTTTATTATGGGTATATTTTTGAAAAAAGAAGAAGAAAGAGAAAGATTGGTAGTTTATGCAGATTTGGCTATAAATCCAATTTATTTCTGTGTAATTTTTCACAATTTGATGGAAAGTGAATAGGCTTGATCCTTCAGAAGCTACTGGCAAATTCCTCCAAGTTGATAAATCACCCCAAGATATTATGAAATTGAAGAATATGTGCGCTTACTTTGCTAGGAACGAAAAAAGTCGCAATTTGTCTCTCCCGCCCGACGTGTGCCTACCAACTCAACAAGTAGTTTTAGTTGCTGAAAGGATTCCGTTGAAAAATGAAGAAGGGCAAACAAGCAAGAAAGAATTCGAGACGAAACTGCTGGTGGGTAATCCAAACAAATGATGAGGGATCCCTCGAGAAGTTGACAATTAATCCCCATATTGAAGAATTATGAATTCTTCAAAGAAGAATGGGTTTGAAACATACACGAGGAAGGTTCTGGGAGCAAAATCAGTTATGAATCTCTTGTGAACCGGGAGCCGTGTGAAGTAAGAATTTCATGCACGGTTCTGAATGAGCGGAAAGATCGGAAATCCTCTTTTCGACTCTGACTCTCCTATACCAGTCGTTGCTTTTTTCTCCGTTACCTCTAAAGTAGCAGCTCCAGCTTTATTTACGCGACTCTTCGGTCTAACTTTTCCATATTTATCTAATGAGTGGCATATGGTGGTAGGATTATTAGCTACTTTTAGCATGATATTAGGAAATCTAGTGGCCATTACTCAAATAAGTATGAAACGTATGCTAGCTTATCCCTCTATAAGCCAAATTGGATATATTCTGATTGGGGTACTTGCTGCAGACCCGGAGAACGGTTACGCAAGTATGATAACTTATACGTTTATTTATATACTCATGAATCTGGGAACTTTTGCTCGTATCACCTCATTTGGTTTACGAACCGGAACTGATAATATTAGGGATTACGCGGGATTATACATGAAGGATCCTGTTCTAACATTCTCTCTGGTTTTACGTTCACCATCCCTAGGGGGTATCCCTCCACCATCCGGTTTTTTTGGTAAACTCTATCTCTTTTGGCATGGATGGAAAGCTGGTTCGTACCCATCAGTTCTAGTAGCACTCGTCACAAGTGTAATTTCTATCTATTATTATCTTAAAATAATTAAATTAATGTTCACTAGGAAGAATGGGAGTACCGATGCACCCACAACTTCTATACAAAATTCATCAGTTTCCCCATCAATCTCAATTTCAAAAAGTTCTATTGAAATAGCTATGATCATTCGTGCACTAGCATCAATCCTATCGGGTATATTAATAGATCCCATTATCGGGATCACACGGAATACTTTATTCTAGATTCATTTCTCTTCTTGTGACGCGAACTCCCCCTTTTCGAATGATTTTTATTGGAAGCCAGTTCTGCTCTGCTGCCCCAACTAGTCTGTCTCTGCAACTTACGAAATAGTTATATCTTCTTCGGTAATTGATCCTGACATTCTCCTACCTAGCTTGTATTTGTCTTTTCGCACCCGGAATCACTTGCTAGGAAAATGATCACCCGTCTACTCCGGAGGAGATGTAAGTATTTCCGCGCGATGCGCAGCTGGGGTTGGGCAGTGACAACCCATGCTGCTATATCCAAGTAGTTAGGCAAGTAGTTAGGCGGAAAGGGAATGCCTACCTCTTCCGCATCTTTATATAGTATTACTTCATGTATTATTTCATCGATACTGAAAAGAAGAAAAAAGATTTGCTTACGAGGTAGGCTTGGGCTTGTCAGGCCGTGAAAAAAAGATATTCTCTGGGGCAGACTGCTCAGGGCTAATAGAGTGGGTAAACAAGAAAGTAAGATATATGCCTGGCAACGAAATAGCGCTAGGAGCAAAGAGAGTCCCCCTTCCGGGCTCTCTCTACGAGGATTATATCCTTTATGTGGATGCCCATGGAATAGAACCTATTCCCTTCAACCAATTTGGAGATGCATTGGACGATGTGATAAGGTCACAAGGCGGGATATCCTTATCGAGAGGCGATCAGTGGGAAGAGTGGTGCAGGGGCTATCCCTCGGTTATGGGGAGCCTATCAAGAAGAATAAGATAACCGGAACGATGAGGCAGCTAATGGAGACGGATCCCTGGCCCGGCTTTAAAGACGACCGGGACGAGTGGGAAAGGGGAGGCTGCGAGACGGCAGGAGCCGACGAAGAGACGATGGAGGACAGCTACGATGGCAATAGTGAAGATGATTTAGAGTCCTTTGAGGATGTCGACCATGTCGATAGTGTCGACAATGCCATTCGTGTCGATAGTGTCGATAGTGTCGATACTATCGACCCTCCTCGCAGGGAGAGAAGAGATTAGTCTTTGCATTCCACCGGAATATCTAACCCCAGGAAACGTTGGCTGTGCTGTCTTAGCGATGTGTCTAGCCGACTGAGTGTGCTAAGGCGGCTGGAGCGTCGAGTCAGATAAACGAAGCCATCGTTTTCTAAGCTAACCGGAATTCCCAGCCGTTCCCGCTCCAAGAAGAAGACCAGATACATTAGAAGGACGACTTCATGGGATGCCAGGATACGAGAGGTGAGTAATCCGTTGTGATAGAGGCTGCGAGCCTTCCCTAATAAGGATTCTTCTTCACTCTTGCCATAGTATGGATTGGTACGGGAGGGAAGATAGACTAGGCTTCTAGAGCCCACCATATCATGAAAAAGGGCTAGCTCCTGTAGAATTGGGTGTCCCAAGACACTCTTGGGATAGATAGGAAGCCAAATCAGTGCCGTTGGTCTGCGCTTCCTTCACATACGTGGCTATTGCCCCCGTCTCACTGGTTAAGCTTGCTCCGTTTAGGCCGGAGTAAAGAATACGCTTTAGGAGAGGTTTGGGGCACGTATCTCCCCATTTTTTCATAATAAAGGACCAAAAGGCTCCAGATTCGTAGGCCTCCCACGTATTAGGGGCCTTAGTTCGGCCCATCAAGCCGGCATAGATACCGGTGTGGCAAGCCACCATATCAACCTCTTCCATGGCGAGTTCATCAGGAAGAACTAGCTCACCAATCACCCGGCGGATAACCCGCTTAAGATCACGCCTCAGATTAGCTAAGGTCGCTGCACCGATGCTATTCCGGGGAACGAGTCGCGAGTAACCAGGAAGTTCTCCGTAGGAAGTGGCAAAAAGGTGTTGCACGGGGCACCTCCGGTGAAAATAGGTGCTCTCTCCAGGTCGGAATAGACGGAACAGTAGATGGCAGGCGCTAGCAATCGCTCGGCACTCTTCATTGAGTAGGCTCACCACCTCCTTGTATCGAGAAGGGGTCGCCGCAAGCCGTACCAGCCCAGAACTCACCTCTCCTGTTAAAGGGTAAGGCAAACCGGCCAAGGTGGAACTGTGCAATAGAATGGGTGGCTCGTAGTTCTCCAACGGGGAGGCTCTTTCCGCTTGCCGGTAGAGAGCCTCTACCCGACCCTTGATATCATTACTCACACCTAGGTTGTGGGTTGCCCACTCTACTATCTGCTCTTCCGTCCACTCCTCCTCTCTGCAACGGGCCTCCTTAAGCTCTGCATACGTGTCTAAAAACTTGTTGGTTATTCTATCCTCCGCTGGGGTTAGCTTATTGGTTAGAATGGTGGGGGCTTCGTCTTTACTCCTATTGGGATCATGCTCAGCCTTGCGCTCTATCCCCTCCTCTCCCGTACTGGGGTTGAAACCCATACTGTCGACACTATCGACACTATTGACACTACTGGCATTGTCGACCGGTCCCTCACCCTTTCTACCTATCCTTTACTATAGCATCAACTCTCGTATGATGAACCCATCCCCAATTACATCGTTAGCTTATCCTTTTCCTGCAGCTATTCTTATCTCTTCGTACCTTCAATTCCCACCGCGCGACGGCGGCTCGGTGGGTCCAACCCACCACGGTTTGGGGTTCTATTGTCAATCTATATCAAGAGGGAGAGGGAATCAACCATCCCTAAAGGGATGGTTGATTGCGGGCGAAAATAGATTCGAACCCTCGGCCGTCGTCAGTATGAAGTGGAACCTTACCACTCCATGAAGAAGCAATGAGTAATGAAAAAGGTCCAGGTACCTCGTCTAAACCTGACCCGGGTGGAGTCCCAAATTGCTGAATTTTGTGAAAAGGGGGTAAAAATTTGGTTCAGCAGTTGACAATCATATAGATAGACTCGTATATTAGGGTTAATAGGCGTAATTCCGCCGCGTTTCCCTACCTCAAAAAAGGGGTAGACATACTAGACTCAAAATGGAGTACCACGTAGTACGGAGGTTCGAATCCTACGCGAGACATCCATAGGTCTCGCTTTTCTGGGAGAAGTCTCCCAACTTCTCGCTTCTCACCAATGGAACCCACAACTCTCCCTTGGTCGACTTCCATGCCTGTCTTCTCGAGTGAGGTAGCACTGGAAATGTCTCTCCGACTCGAGAAATGGGTGGTTCCTACCTCAGAGATATGTGAGGCAGTAAGTCCCATCCCACCCTCTCTCTCTCTTTTTCTCTTTCCGAACCAAGGCTAGGACAGCAAATCCTAAGATCATAAAGTAGTGGAGCGATACCCAAAACTCAAAGAATAGTCTTACAGATACATAAGATATAGAAGAAGTCAGGCAGAAACAAAAAAGTACGACTTAGATAGGAAATAGGAACGTGATTCCCCTCAAAAATTCGAATGTCAATGAGATGAACCAGAAAGATTAGTAGTTGGTTGCATGGTGTTTCATCAAACACCCGGGGGGGATGGGATTCAAAATCCCATCCTTCCTTTGTTCCCAAAGGACTTCAAACCCTT